AATCTGCCAAATGAAAATTTCGATCAAATCACACATCGCAATATACTAGGCCCTCTAATTCCCTAAGGGGCTTATCTAAAAGATTCGCAATATAACTAGGAAGACGTTTCAAATACCATACATGAGTCACTGGACATGTCAGTTTGATGTATCCCATTTGGTACCTTCGTATCCGAGAATCAACAAATTCCACCCCGCATTCTTCACAAGATTTTGGTTCTTCTTTTTCAGACCCAATCCCTCGGTAATTTCCACAAGCACAAATACCGCTTTTTATCGGTCCAGAAATTCTTTCACAAAACAATCCATCTTTCTCCGGTTTATTAGTTTTATAATGAAAAGTATAGGGTTTTGTCACCTCTCCAACTATCTCTCCATTGGGTAGAATTTTTTCTGCCCAAGCCCTGATTTGTTGAGGGGAAACTGGTCCAATTCGAAGTTGTTGATGTTTATACTGGTCGATCATAGAATAGAAATTATGATTCATTGAGATCAAGCTTCCTTCCTATTCATCTGGAAGTTATTTTCAGATACAAGGAAATGATTCAGTTCCAGGGACAAAGATCGTAATTCTCGAACGAGCAATCGAAAAGATTCTGGAGCACCCTCTGGATTAGGTACTGTTGCTCCAATAATCGTAGCACCAAGTACTTCTTGACGAGCTCTAATATGATCAGATTTATAAGTAAGCATCTCTTGTAAAATATGAGCAACACCAAATCCCTCTAGAGCCCAAACTTCCATTTCTCCTACTCTTTGTCCCCCTTGTTTGGCCCTCCCTCTAAGGGGTTGTTGTGTAACAAGTGCGTAATGCCCACTGGAACGTCCATGAATTTTATCATCAACTTGATGAATTAATTTTAGGATATAGGACTTTCCTATTAGAACAGGTTGTTCAAAAAGATCTCCTGTTCTTCCATCAAATATTCTGCTTTTTCCCGGATATTCGGGTTCAAATACCCATGGATTTTTTGTTTGCTTACTGGCTTCATATAATTCAGAAAACACTAGTTTTCTTGAGGCCTCTTGCTCATATCTCTCATCAAAGGTCCCTATTCTATAATGTTTCTTTAGCAGATCCCCCGCTAATCCGAGCGAACATTCAAAAATCTGTCCCACATTCATTCGTGAGGGAACTCCTAATGGGTTGAATACCATATCAACGGGCGTTCCATCTTGCAAATAGGGCATATCTTGTCTAGACAAAATCTTAGAAATTATACCCTTATTCCCATGCCTTCCAGCTACCTTATCACCTACTTTGATTTCACGTTTCTGTGAAATATATACACGAATACTTTCTGGATTATAATGGGAAACCCCCTTTCTATGGATCCATCTCACATCAATAACTCGACCCCTTCCCCCTATAGGTAGTCTTAGAGAAGTTTCTTTTGAAGTGGATACCTGAATGCCAAGTATAGCTCGTAATAATCTATCCTCCGGGGCATATGACGATTCGCTCGCTGTCTGAGGTGTTAATTTACCTACTAAGATATCACCTGTTTCTATCCAAGATCCCAGCATCACAATTCCATTTCTGTCTAAATTTCGGAGTAAACGAGCCTCTAAATGCGGGATTTCCTTAGTGATTCTTTCAGGACCTTGGCTTGTTACATGAGTCTGAATTTCATATTTCCGGATGTGAAAAGAAGTATAAATATCTTCATAGACCAGACGTTCGCTAATTAGTACTGCGTCTTCAAAATTGTAACCTTCCCATGGCATATAAGCTACTAATACATTTTTTCCTAAAGCGATTTCCCCGCCAGCTGTAGCCGCACCGCTCGCTAGAATTTGTCCCTTTTTAATGTAATTACCCCGCTGAACCTGAGTTTTTTGATGCATACAAGTATTTTTGTTGGAACGTTGATACATAACTAATGGAATGCTTAGAGTATCCCCATTACTTGATAAAATGATCTTTTGAGTATCAGTAGAAATGATTTTTCCCTTGCGTTCGGCTATAGCTGAAATTCCCGAATCTAGAGCCGTTTGGCCTTCCAACCCAGTTCCAACAATGCACTTCTCGGACCGAGAAAGGGGAACTGCTTGGCGCTGCATATTAGAACTCATTAAAGCTCTATTCGCATCATTATGCTCGATAAAAGGAATGAGCGAGGCTCCAATAGAAAAATATTGGAAGGGAAAAATGCTTCTAAGATGAATCTCATCCCATGCAGTAGTCAGGAATTCTTGACGATATCGAGCTGGAACAACTTGTTGTTCTTGAATACCCCGATTCAAGGCCAAAGAATTTCCTGCTGCCACCATATAATATTCATCTCTATTTGGTGATAAATAAACCATCTGTGCCTCTTTTGATCTCTCAGATAATTCATAAAACGGACTCTCTATAGATCCCCAATAACCAACCTTCACATGAATAGCTAATGATCCAATAAGTCCAACATTGATTCCTTCGGACGTGTCAATTGGACAAATACGTCCATAGTGACTCGGGTGGATATCTCGTATCCGAAAACTAGCAGTTCGCCCCGTCAATCCTCCAGGACCCAAATAACTCCATTTTCGCCCATGAACAATTTGTGTCAATGGATTAGTTCGATCCAAAACTTGAGATAAAGGGTGTAGACCAAAAAAAGATTCGTAAGTAGTTGTTAATGAAGTTGAAGTTATCAAATTTTGAGGAGTCGGTCTCAATTTATGCCTGATTGCTCCACATATAGTTCCTCGAACCGTATTTTCTAAACGAACAAGAGCCAATCCAAATTGATCCTGTAATAGATCTGCTACAGAACGAATACGCTTATTTTTCAAGTGATTCATATCGTCAAGTGTACCCATTCCCAATTTCATTCCAATCAAATGATCCACAGCAGCCAATAGATCTCGTGGTAACAAAAATGTATTATTTTGGGGTATATCAAGATTCAGTCTCCGGTTCATATTTCGTCGACCAATCTTTCCTAATTCACATCTTTGTTGAAAAAATTTCTTTTGTAAGTCCTTGCATAAGGACTCAGAAAATACCGGATCCCCCCCTACACAGGCAAATTGTTGATAAAACTCCAAAATAGCATTTTCTTTTGACCCAATCCTTTTTTTTTCTTTATCATTCGGGAAAGACAAGAAAATTTCGGGATAACAAACATTATCTAGAATTTCTCTTATATTCGAACCCATAGCTGATGATAGAACTAGAATAGATATTTTTTGTTTTCTACTTACACGGGCCCATATCCTTGCTTTTCTATCAATTTCTAATTCCGACCTTCCCCCCCAATCCGATATTATAGTACTGGTATAGACAGAAATTCCGTTATGTTCCAATTCTGAACGGTAGTAAATACCGGGACTTTGCAATATTTGGTTGATCACAATTCGGTATATTCCATTTACTATAAAGGTTCCAAAAGAATTCATTATAGGAATGTTTCCAATAAAAACGGTTTGTTCTTGCATATTTCTACCGTTTTTCCAAATTAAGACCGCGGGTACATATAATTCAGAAGAATATGTGAGTGATTCATACACAGCATCTCTTTCTTTTATCAAGGGCTCTACCAATTGATATGTTTCCACAAATAATTGAAATTCAATTTCTTGATCTCTATCTTCAATTTTTTGAAACTTATGAAATTCTTCCGTCAAGCCCTGATTAATGAACCTACAAAATCCCTCAAATTGTATCTGACTAAATCCAGGTATTGTGGACATTCCCTCATTTCCATTCTGGAGCATCTTAATCTGAAGTTTCCTCTTTATTGAAAATTGAAAAAATCCCATTATTGGCTTGGCTCACTATTCATCGAACCCTACTAATTGATCTAGCAATGATGGAATGGATATTCTGTTTACTGAATCACATAAAATTTTAGTCAACTCCATCCATATATATCATACGAAGTAAAAAAGAGAAATGGAGGGCATTTTCGATGCAAGTTCGAATTTGAGCTTGAGCCAGGTACAAATAGAAAGAAATGGAAATGGATAAAGCATTCCTGGTAAAAATTCTGTCACTTAGGCTGATGGAGTCTTTTATCGGATATCGAAATTGATCCAATTTCTACCTAATTCTTTTATTATGATATTACGATCAGGGTACAAAAAAAGAAAGGAATTCCGGATTTAATCTGCTCTCTATGAATAAGATAAAAATAGACTAAAACAGCATAGAGTTTCTATTTTTTTAGCACACGCAATTGAATGTTCAAAAAGGAATTCGCAAATCTTTTTTTGGTCATAGGAGTAATCTTTAGTAAGTACATGCTAATATAGCTATCCATATATCACATCTTTTATCATAATTGAACTTGGTGCAATATGGGTTAGGTCGCACTCTATCATAATATATTCATATTCAATGAAATATGAAAGCACGATGATCCTATATAGGAATAGGATATCTGCATAAGAAATAGACCCGCTCGGTATCCACGTATAAAAATTTCTGTTCTGGAGTTTATACTTTTCTGGGGTTTACATATACACATAGATTTTATTAGAATTATAATTGCTAATGTAATTGATATTGATAATGATTAGTCGTAAATCAATTGGATTTTGCATCCATTAAGGTAATAAAAATGGAGATACAAAATTAAGAGCTGTTCGCTAATTCAAAGTAATAAAAGTAAGTAAGAGTAAAAGAGTAATTAAATAACTAGTTAATGAAGTAAAGGGTGAATCATTCTAAATTGCCCTGCATTTTAGAGTCTGTGACCGGGGCCGGGAATCTTTTCATTTTTCTATAGATCTATCTAATTTATAGAAAAGTGAAAATAGAAGGTAAGTTTTTAAGCGACGCGTGTTTTGAGATAAAATAAATCGAAGAAAAGAATAGAAACAGGATCCAATAAAAAATAGGAATTCTTTTTTGGAAAAGTATAAGTACTTTGGGATTAAAGATCCAAAAATAAAAGAAATTAAGAAAGTAAAAAATTCAAATCAAAACAAAATGAGGAGAAGAATAGAAAGAGAATACTAATAAATAGAATTATAGAAATAGAATATAAGTATAAGAATATATAAATATAATTTCGAATTTATTTATGCATTTTGGATGGAATTTGGCGACATGGCCAAGTGGTAAGGCGGGGGACTGCAAATCCTTTATCCCCAGTTCGAATCTGGGTGTCGCCTGAATTGAATCAAATAAAATAAATAGCGAGAATTCATCTTGGGCATCAGAACTATGAAAGTAAAAAGTCGGAAATCTTGGTATCCAAAGGTTCCTAAGAGAAACTCCATTTTAGCTACTAAGGTTGAATAAAGGATTCTAAAAAAGACTCCCTAATTATTTTACACTAGAACTTGAGTAATATTTAGTTAGTGTCTACTAACTCTGTCTGCGATGAAATTAGATTGGATAGGCTGATGGTAAATTCATTTAATAATTGTGGTTGTGGCAAGAACTTAAGATACTTTGTATCCGCTCTGAGTGCTACTCCTAAATTGAATCAGAATGGTTGACCTTATTTTTTTTTCTTATATCTTCTATTATATTTCATTATATTTATTATATTTTTCTTTAGATTTGTATATTTTATTTTTAAATTATTTTTTTATATTTCAATAGAATTCTCTTGAATAAGAAATATAGGAACTTTTTAGCAATGGATTCGTGAAATTGTTTCATAAAGAGCCATAAGTAAGAATCCTATTTTGACTCTGCACCATTGATTCCACTATGATGATGAATCAATTCTGAAATAATTCCTTCAATAGGGGACATCATTAACATGGATATAGTAAGTCTCGCTTGGGCTGCTTTAATGGTAGTGTTTACATTTTCTCTTTCACTTGTAGTATGGGGAAGGAGTGGGCTTTAGAGCTAGGAATATTACTAAATTAGTACTTTACTGAAAAATCTACTTGTATCAATTGTGATCGTTTTGCGAAAGCTTAAAAAAACTTGACTTGCTTTAGTTTATCTATATCTATAGATTATTTAGTAGATAGAATTAGATTTCTATTTAATCCTTTATTAAATAGTTTTCTTTTATTATTCTATTTCTTTCTTATTAGATATTATCTAATATTATGGTATTTCTATGGTATATTATTATTATATAGTATATGCCCGTACTCTTCTTCCTACATTAATTATTTCGATGGGCCCCCGCCCGGATCCATATCCATAAGAAGAGATATAAAAAATAAGGAATTCATGCAGTTGGGCTTGCAATTCTTTTGGATTGATCGAAATGCATACAAATGAGTGTAGAGAAAAAATATAAAATTGGAGTTCTATTTCATTTTGATGTACGTCTAATATATATTATATATTAGATATTATATTATTACTTAGTTATCTATTTTTCTATATCTAAGAGAAAACTTCTTTCTGTATACAATACAACTTTATGTTTTATGTACTAAGAATATGAATGAAGATGAAATATTCTACAATACTCAATCGTATAGTGTGGTAGAAAGAGCTATATATATAGCTCTTTCTACCACACTATCTCAGATACTTCTGATTCTACATTTCATTTAAGACTGAAATCGAGTTTTAAACCTTTTGATTTCTTCAATCATTGATAAAAATGAATAATTCAAGTTTCATTCAAATCAAATTAATCGTTTTGGCTGACTGTTTTGACGTATATGATAAGTAAAAAGGCAGTAGGAACTAAAATGAACAGCGCAGTAGCAATAAACGCAAGAATATTGACTTCCATAATCTCTTTGTTTTTTTTTTCTTTTCTTTCACAATAATTCGGGATCTAATCCCATAGAGATGATAAAGTGGACTCCTATCAATTCAAAGGTATGAATTGCATCTTGATGATACTAACACTATTATGAATAACAATATCAAATCGATTGATTGTCGCGAAAAAGAAAACAAAAGAAATAAGGATTTACCCCAGAGATTCTATTTGGTTCCCCGTCTTCCCTTTCACGAAAAAGGGATAGATGAGTTGATCAATTCATCGGATCGGGACTGACGGGGCTCGAACCCGCAGCTTCCGCCTTGACAGGGCGGTGCTCTGACCAATTGAACTACAATCCCAGCCATATGCATGGCATACATAGTCTTATGATTTCATAAGATTTCATAAGAGCATTCTATTTGTCGTGTTGCAACAGAAACACGAATTCTAAATTATACTAAATTAGATAGTAATATCCTATTCACATAGATATGGACTTGAGTGAGAGTGGCATAGATTACTAGTAATCTATGGTTATTTTATTGTATTTACTGTATTGCAAATGAAAAGAAAAATAATGTATGAGAAAAAATGGACTATTTTTCTTTCTTTTATACGGATCCGGTATTTCTGTTTCTAGATTCTAGAGGACAAATTTTTTAGATCTTCTTCATGGAGCGACGAATTCTTGGGCCGAGCTGGATTTGAACCAGCGTAGACATCTCGCCAACGAATTTACAGTCCGTCCCCATTAACCGCTCGGGCATCGACCCAGGAAGAATGAATTCTAGGTTTATTGATAATCCATGACCAACTTCCTTTCGTAGTCCACTACCCCCAGGGGAAGTCGAATCCCCGTTGCCTCCTTGAAAGAGAGATGTCCTGAACCGCTAGACGATGAGGGCATACCCTCCCCGACTGTCATCATACTATGACAATAGTATGAGTAGTTTTTTTGAATTGTCAATATCTAATATATAATTAGAATCAAATGTATGACTATATCCGAGGAGTATTTCCTATTTTTATGTTATGATCCCATAGAATTCTTTGGATTTGATGGTTTGTTAATGAGCTATCCCATAAACATTCTATCCTAGAACTATATAGAGAACTCTATATAATAGAAGTATATACTATAATATGATATATTATAATATAGCTGAAAATCTATTCAATAAAAATAGATTCAAATTCAATAATGAAATTCTATTAGATTATATAAAGATTAAAGATAAAGTCTAAATAGTATTAAATATCTAAATCTAAGAAATAGAAGTATTAAGATAAAGTATTTATAAAATATTAAAAAAAAATATTTCTGTATCGTATTTATGCCTTAAAATATAAGGTAATAGTAAGTGTAATAATAAGAAAAGGTAAAATTATAATTTCGTTAAATAAGAGAATATAACGAAAACGAAACAAAGTCTAAGATCCCTTCAGCTTAGGAAGTTATTAGTCCCACAGAAAAAAGAGTTAAACTCTCATTTATTTTCTTCAATTTGACCTCATTGCTTCGTTCAGCGTTCAAATGAGTTATGCCTATCGCTTATTGCTATCTCACACTAAGCAAAAAAGTATTTAAACATTTTATTTTTCTAAGAATTCGGTTCAGGTTACGAATCCCCCATCACATGATTCAATAAAATATCTTGAATCTATGTAGGATTGGTATATATATATTAGTCAAGTGAATCTTGTTCTGATGGAAAAGTCGACAAAGCAAGTAGGATTGGCCTTGAAACAATTCAATGTATTTTTTTATCAAAATAGGAATCTTACCCACTTCCTATATAAATCAAACTTATTGTTCCATTATGATATATATGCCATAGACTCATAATGGAAGATGAAGATGCCTAATTCATGAATTGAAAATAAAGGGCCCTTTTAACTCAGTGGTAGAGTAACGCCATGGTAAGGCGTAAGTCATCGGTTCAAATCCGATAAAGGGCTTTTTCCACTAAACTCAAATATGAGTCTTCGTTTTTCAGCGGTGAATATAAATCTTTTTGATATTTCTAAAAAAAAAAAGAGAGAACGACCACCATTATGATTAAAAGGAGTTCTTATTAGTAGGAGTCTTACCCGTAATGATATAGTCATCCTCTTCATGTCTCATTATTCCATTTTTTTGTCCTGAGACATAAATATCCAACCCCTATTATGAATCGCCAAACCAAAGTATTCCTACTTTGCCATTGTTCCTATCAAACCCACCGTAAAATTGGAGATAAAGAAAAAGTAAGTGGACCTGACCTATTGAATCATTACTATATCAACTACTCTGATATTTAAATTCGATATATATTCCATTGTAGAAGTGAATTTTTTTCTTTCCTTATACCATCCATTGGACCACACAAGTCAAAAATTTGTTTTTGATTTAATCTTATTGTTACTGGATGCTCCATAGAACTAAATCGCTATTCTTTTCTTTTCCGCTACATAGAAAAGAAAAAGATATTTCAAATATGGATTTTCCATATCTTTCCTTGATTTCATAATCAAATATTGTTTTGTTGTTACATCGATGGAATAGAGAATAAATGCGAGAACGAGAACAAGGGGTTTTCATTTCTAGTCTACCATTATTGAATATTCATATTCAATCTTATTGACAGGGAAAAATCGGGAATCTGTGGATAATTAAAGGTTCCGATGGTATAGTTATATTCTTTTTCTTTTCTATTGGGGACCGGAAACCGGCCTATTTTATAACGATTAGTCCTTACTATGTACTATATTGTACTATTACTATAGAAAGAAAAGAAAAAAAAAAAGAAGAATTTTGATCTTCGAACCCATCGGAAAAGGGCATTGAACGAGGAATCGTCCATAGATAATCGAAATAATCGAACTATCACATGCCCTGGAAATGAGATGAAGTGTTCGGAAATGGTTGAAGTAGTTGAATAGGAGGATCGCTATGACTATAACCCTTGGTAGATTTATCAAAGAAGAAAATGATTTATTTGATATTATGGATGATTGGTTACGGAGGGACCGTTTCGTTTTTGTAGGCTGGTCCGGCCTATTGCTCTTTCCTTGTGCTTATTTCGCTTTAGGGGGTTGGTTCACAGGTACAACTTTTGTAACTTCATGGTATACCCATGGATTGGCTAGTTCCTATTTGGAAGGTTGTAATTTCTTAACGGCTGCGATTTCTACTCCTGCAAATAGTTTAGCACATTCTTTGTTGCTACTATGGGGTCCTGAAGCACAAGGAGATTTTACCCGCTGGTGTCAATTAGGCGGTCTGTGGACTTTTGTTGCTCTCCATGGTGCTTTCGGTCTAATAGGTTTCATGTTACGCCAATTTGAACTTGCTCGTTCTGTTCAATTGCGACCTTATAATGCAATTGCATTTT